GGGGCCTTCAAGCATCCGAAATACGCCGCGGTTGTAAATGACATAGCCTTCAAAAAAACAAAGTTATTCAAGTTCTTTTTCCCAAAGAAGTCCCGCTACGACGGCCCGACAAGTCATCTACTTAAAAGGACCCTCCCTGCAGCGCGCCCTTCCTTTAATTATTCGGTCATGCAATACTTATTAAATACAAAGAAAAAAATGCATTTCGATCCCGTCCTAGTTCTCAATCATTTCGTGGCACCGGGCGTGGTTGAGCCATCCACGATGAAGAGAGCTAATACGCAGGGAAGAAGCTTAGATAAGAGAATACGTTCTCGCATCGCTTTTTTTGTGGAAAGCTCGACCAGCGAGAAAAAGTGTTTGGCCGAAGCCAAAAAGAGGTTGACCCACTTCATTCGCCAAGCGAATGATCTTCGCTTCGCGGGAAGAAGAAAAACCACCATCTCGCTCTTTCCTTTCTTCGGTGCTACCTTTTTCTTTCCAAGGGATGGAGTTAGAGTTTATAAGAACCTCTTTTTTAAAGATGCCCGGGAACAACTCCTAGGTCAATTAAGGAGAAAATGTTGGAACCTCATGGGTAAGGATAAGGTAATGAAATTGATAGAAAAATTAATAGATCTAGGTGGGATAAGAGAATTGATAAAGGGAATAGAGATGATGATAGAGATCATACTGAAAAACAGAAGAATTCCTTACGGGTATAACTCTTATTTGAACGAAGTGAAAAAAATGCGATCTTTGTTGTCTAATAGAACAAACACTAATACCTTAATTGAATCGGTCAAGATCAAATCTGTTTATCAAAGTGCTTCTCCGATTGCTCAAGACATATCTTTTCAACCGAAAAAGAAAAGAGGATCATTTCGTTCTATTTTTAGTAAAATAGTTAAAAAGATTCCATTAGTAATGAAAAAGGGGGTAGAGGGGATCCGTATATGTTGTTCAGGTCGATTAGAAGGTGCAGAAATTGCTAGAACTGAATGCGGAAAGTATGGAAAAACATCTTGTAATGTATTACACCAGAAAATGGATTATGCTTCTGCGGAAGTATCTACTCGTTACGGAATCGTGGGTGTCAAAGTGTGGATTTCTTATAGTAAAAAAGAAAAAGGACGTGCTATATCCGAAACGAAAAAAATATAGTAAATCAAGTAAGAAAGATGTAGTAGAGGTTGCAAACCGGACGGTACACAACTTGGATTGCTCGTGTGTCCACGGGACAAATCCCATTTGAAATGGATGGTGTGAGTTTGTCAAATGCTCGACAAGCCCAACGTCTTAAGTGGTCGATGGAAAGAGATAAGGAAAAAAATACGGCTCAAGACGAAGAAATAGCCCGGCAGAAGGCCGATCTTCGTTCTAAGATAGAGCCTCTTCTCATCATGGAGAGGGCCCGTCGTGACCTTTTGGCCAAATTTCCTCCCGAAGCCCGCGAGCAGTACGAGCTCGACCGGGAAAAACAAAGAAAAAGATTCGAAGGCGGGGCGGGCGATAGCTCCTTTCTCGTGTGGGCAGTCTCATCCCATGAAAGGTAAGGAAGGACTGCTGCTTTCCCGCGTGGAAGAGGTTCAATTCAATAGTTCCGACTCTGACTTTGAAGGACATTTGACGATGAAGTCTAAATATAAGTTTTAGTCCTAAGCTAAACTCCTGTCTTTTGTAGTCCAGTATAATTCTGTAGTAGTGAACACGAGGGGGTCGGAAACATGCGTTAAAACGACGAATTTATCCCATATCTTGAGAGCCAGCAGGTGATCGCTTTCGGCTTGAGCTTCCTGTGTGCGATGGTTCTTACTTTTGCCTTCGGGAAAATCCTTCTTCAACATATAGATTTCTATCAGTGCCATGTGCTGGCATGGGCCTGGTCCTTCACTAATGAATATGTCCAACCGGTATCAGATATGGCCTGATCTGGGAATCGGTGTCGTGTCAAGCAATCCATCCGGCTTTGGCCTTTACAGCCTTTTCAAATCGAATCTCTTATTCCTCTTCAATCGGGTTACTTTACTACCTTGAGAGGGGTCTTCTAAGTTTCCAAATAAATGGGTTCATGACCTCGGGTGCGTTTGTCACCAATTTACCGTCTGGCAAAGCGCCGGGATCAAAAATCCAAGAAGAGGAGGACTGATGGTGAAGAACAAAACACACCTGTATCAGAAGCAGACATGGCAGAGGTCCAACATAAACCTCCTCACAGGCAGCCAAAGATGGGCGAGGAGAGCTAAGGAAGCGATGGCTAATAATTCAGTGGAGCAGAAAGAATAGCTGTAGCAGGAGCCTTCTCAATAGCTAAACAAAGGGATAGAAATATCTTGTCTAACTATGCTTTCTCGGGTTCTTTATTGATAGGTCTTTTTAAAGCGCTAAACCCAGGCTTTCTATTATGAGTCTGTTATGAGTTCAAGAATGGTTTAAGGACCCCCTCCCCGGGGTATTAAAGCGCCTTATCAGACAGCGATGGGCCACCATGACATAACTTGTAAATAATAGTTTTAGTTAGCTCAAGGAAGATTCGCCCTTTCCCCAATAGCAGGTAGGGAAGGTCACAACTATGGAGATGTCCCCCTTGCCCCAAGATTCAAATAGACTGTGTTACGATACCCAGATCTTTACTTCGCTGGTGGACTCTTTAAAGCAGCGGAGCTCTATCCTGAAGTCGGCCGATGAAAGGGATGACGGGAACGTTGGGAATGGTAATGGGTGAATGACTGCTATTCCTTGGCTGGACTCTACTCTCGATCTACGGCCCTTTCACTAGCTGCACGGGTACACTTAAGCACCAGCTAAACGACTTCCTGAACAGCGCCCTTAAGCATCTCTAGCCATTTCCAACTCTTCAAAGTTCCCCCAAAGATCAATCTCTTGTCTCAGATCTCGGAGCAGCCAGTCAGAATCCATATGGATATGAAACCCCCCAGCATGTATGCTGCGGCTAAGGAAAGCTCGTCTCAAAATCTCACTTAAGTATAGATTCGTTTGGACATCTGAGGGAAGAAGAAGAGAGCTTTAACGCCGCGTATACGCCCGTTTGAAAGGAAGTGAAGTAACGCCCATTATAGAGAGATGGAGCTTTAGCTTTAAAGTATTCTCCTAAAGCTCAGCTCAAGTAAGGGATCCTGGGGCGTAAGCCCGGTGAGTTTAAGCTGTCTAAATGGAAGCGATAAAAGACCGGAAATGCAACCTGAGGGGTACTTTGTGGAGATTGAGCCTCAAAAGTATTGCTTCAAAAATAGGTCCGAAAAAGCCACGTTTGGATGCTATGCTAATCAGGGTAATCCCTAGCGAAGGGTCCTAAACTGGCGCTAGAGCCCACGCTTTTGGCCTGTGTAGTTTGGTTCGCAGCTCTAGCCTAATTGCCGAGGATAAGTCGGCAGAGATTTCAACGTGGGATCGGTAGTGAAGCCAGTAATTGTCATCGAATGCGCAACCCCAGAGCCAATCCATAGAGCACTTCGGAATTCTCTGATGTATCATCACTAAGCACGTTCCCCGTTCACCAATATTGACCGTCTCAGCGGAAAGGGTAGAGTTCCCCAACGTAACGGCGGCAGAGGTGCCTCCCGGTCAAAGCATAGTTCTTATCCCTTCTGGTAGCCAATCAGAATGAAAGCAGAGCTATCGGTGACATCAGCCTTGGAAACTGGTAACGATGAAGGAGAGGCTAGCTAGAATCGCTTGCATGGGGCAATTCCAATTAACAAAGCTAATACAAAGTAGAAAGAGAGAGGTCGCAGAAAAATTACGAGAGAGAGTACAGCGCAAAGGAAGAATGCGACAGCAGGGCAATACCTCACCAAAAAACAAGCTAGCCATACCTTTCAAGCTAGCATAGCTAGCGAGACTAAATGCTTTCGAAATTGCCTCAAATAGCCAAGGTCGGTATAGAGCTTGCCAGCAAGCAAGCGAACAAAAAAGCCGGAAGGAATCAACCGATACTGATTCTGATAGGGCAAAGGACAGAGGAAAAGCAAAGAAAGCGAAAGATTGGAAAAGACTTTCAAGCTAGATGTCCAGTAACAGATGCTGACAGCAAGCATTCCATCGATCAAACACCCATGCTTGGGAAGTCTATCCTTTCTTTCTCTTACCTAGAAATGGAAAAAGACTTCAAACAAGTAGCTCGTGGAACATCCCCCCTTTTTCTCAATCAACCATCTCGGACTACGTCATGATCGGGCAGCCACGCAATGTATTTCACTCCGGTTCAGCGCAACATGTACACAGGCGCAAAAGCCCAGACCTATAAAAGACATAGTCTATACTATATATACGACTTCTGTAGGTGCTTAAAGCCCTTAAAAAGGTTTAATGGCCATGACCGGCTAAAGATCACTGCCATCTCACGAATTGGATTCGAACCAATCAATCTCCGATACCTTTAGTAGATCGTGAGTGGGTCTGTCGTCCTCTTCATTATAGTCCTTCTAGAATCAATAGCATTTCGTCGGAATACATCCTGTCTTTTCACCTTAGTAGTCCTATGCATAGTCAGTACTATAGCCCCAATCATGGCTACTAATAAAATAAGACTAGAAACCAAAAACCAGACAAAATAGTAAGTATAAAGTAAATTGCCCAATGTTTCCAAATTAGTCCAACTTCGTACCTTTCCGGCATAAACCGTATATCTCAGAGAGGTCGTATTTCTTTGGGTTGGTAGTAATGGAATGGTTTCATTATCTAAAATGAAGAACATTTCCCACCAAAAGATCAGTCCAATAATACCACTCACTGGTAAATAGCGCAATACTTCTTCGTGAATCTCCGCTATTTGAATATGGAACATCATAACAACGAATAGGAATGAAACGGCTATAGCTCCTATATAAACTACTGGGAAGATCATGGCGGAAAAATCGAGACCTAACAAAAGAAGTAAACCTGAAGTGTTGCGAAAGACTGGGATGGGAAACAAAACGGAATGTACCGGATTTTTAGCACGTACAACCATCAAACCAGAGACCAAAGCCGGGCTCGACAAAACAGAAAGTATCATGGTACGTCGTCCTTCACTGAAATGGAACTTTCATGCTGGTTTGGAGTAAGAACTAGCATGAAAGTCGATCTATTACGTACGACCAGCGCGGTTGTTCATATTTCATTTCCTTCTTCCAAACCAAGCCCTTCTTGGAGAGCATTCACTGAGTTACTTACGATCTCTCGACGCCGAGAATTTCTTATGTGCCCGGGTTCGGCTAGCTTCTTCCCCACCTTTTAGCGTTCTGGGCAATAAAGAAACCCAAAATCAAAAAGAAAGAAGAGAAATTGGGCCATGTTTCCCGAGGGAGGCCGCCTTCTCTCAGGGCAGCAGTCGACTAGAAGTAGAAGACTGCTCTATGAGGGCTTCCCTCTTTCCTGGGCTCTGCTCGCCCGTCTACGCCCCGACCCAGAAAGTCATAATTGAGAAAATGTTTCCTTACTTGTTCTTCTAAGTGAATTGGCATTACCTTGCCTGCATTAAGATTTAAAACTTGTCGTCAAAAAAAAGGCAATCAACCAGAATAAAGAAAAAAAAAAAATGAAACCGGTTCAATATTTTATCTAGATGGATCCCTGTCCTTATCTCTATCCGGATAGATATGCCCCTATGAGCGACTACGCCGATCTTTATGTGTTTTGGCCACGCCCCTTTCCGCTCCGAAGAGGAAGGTTTGGATCTTTCAATCTTATGTCGTGAGGGATGTGATCTATGTTAGGTCCATAAGATACCACAGCTTTTAGTGTTCTATGATTGACCTCCGAATAATGAGTAGGTAGTTCTATCCTTTTGATTCTTCTCTGCATTCTCTTCTTCGATAAGGTCACGGAGTGATAAAAATTCCTCTTCATTCTGTTGTGCTCAGCGTCGGATCCAAACTTCTTTGTTCTTTTTAAGTCTTCTTTTTGCATAGAAGAATGTAACTTTTGCAAAAACCGGTCTTTTAGTAGTAGGCGGCATTCCTTCTTAGTTTTGAGTCGGCGGAACCATTCTGTTTTGCTTCTTCTCCACAGTCTTACTCGGCGGAGCCATTTTTTTTTGCTTCTTCTTTTTTTATTTTTTCTTCTCTGCATTCTTACCCAGCGACCCCAGAATTTGCCTATGATTTTTTCAACTGATATTTTGATATAGAAGAATCTCCTTATTTCTTCACCGCGGGTTCTCGCGTAATTTTCTTGAAAAGATATTATATCACCGTGGGAAACTTGAAAATGACTAATGTTGACTATTCCATTATTCACACACACTTTTCGATGACTTATCGGCTGCCTTGCTTGAGGAATAGTTTCACAAAAATGGAGACGAACCAGAATAACGTCCAATCTTGTTTCTGGGTTGAGTAGAAAAGGGATATATGAAGTGAGTTTTGTTCTTCTATGCATCTTTGTGATGGGTAAATTACCATGAAAAAGGGACAACTTTCGTGTAGTTTGTAATTGTATGTAACTGTTACGATTTTTTCTCGGATAAATCTTTTTCTTAATAGATCTTTTCTTCATTCTCAATTTTCCGAGAATGCGGCGTTGCACTATTGTAAGTTCTTTATTCCGAACATTTCCCGAAAGTAGACGACAAGTTTTAAATTTTAATGCAGGCATTATGTATTGTTGAATCAGTCAGTCTTTTTCGCCACATCGGGGCTATGGGACTCGAACCCAACTCTTTCCGCGACCCCTCCACGAATAACGAGAAAACAAAACATTTCTCTTTTCTACGAGAATTTATGTTTCGCTGCTTTTCTACTTGGCTGTACGACATGAGTTTCAGTATACCAAAGGGTCAAACCCCGCTGAAGCACTGGAAAAATGTTGACCATGATTTCGAGCGCTTTTCAAAAACCATTTGCTCGCAATGCCTTGAGTGGACAGGTCCAACAGTACGCCCACTAGATCCTTCATAGAGAACTGTGAAGAGAGTCTAGAAATCAATGAACGAAGAACAGCTAATGAAGAACCGGTCAAAATGATATCATCCACATAGAGCAGAAGAATCACTATCTCAAAGGAGGATCGCCAGATAAACATCGAAGGATCAGCTCGACTACAGCTAAAACTCTGAAATAAAGCTCGTGGAGCCTGCCGTAAACCATAAATCGAACGATGTAACTTACAGACATGTTTGTTTAGAACGAGCAGGGTCAACAAAGCCTGGTGGTTGAACCATAAATACTTTTTCATTCAACTTACCATGTAAAAATAAAAAGGCATTTTTGACATCCAACAACGTTCATAGAGGGTTCATATGGCACTCAATACCAAGTCTTATTCTGCAGAAGAGCGGTATACTCATCTTTCATAGCCGAAACCCCCAACTGTTACCCTCAGGTAGAAGGAAGAGCTCTTTTACACTCCTATTAGTCTCAAAACCGAGCTATCTGCTAAAGGAAGAAGTTCACTGCGAACTCCAATTCAAGCTTAAACCAGCAGCATACACAGAAGCTCCCGCCGGGGAAGAAGGTCCCCATGAGCACTCAAAAAGGATTTTTCTTTACTAAAAGTAGACTTAACCCATCTATTCAAAATAGAATCAGGGTCATTACATAAGATATGCACAATATGCTTCACCACAGATGCTTTGTTCCATTCATGAACTCTCTTAATGCCAAAACCACCTTCCCTAGTAGGAGGTCCCAAGCAAGGCTCCAGTGTGCTTTCAATCTATCCCTTTCCACAGGAAAAAAAATCCGCTCAATGTCCTTGAAAGGGTAATATTAAGATACTTTTACAGTAATTCTGAATAGAAAACAGGACTGATTTGATCAGCTGTACCATACCAGCATAAGAAAGGCTCTTGCTGGTCAAGGACTTCACTCTGGTAAGAATCCTTTATACTAAAGCTTTTGCACAAAGATTTTCTCTAAGTGTTCGAGTGAGGGTTGTTGACTCGGCTCGGAATTTGAAGCTTAAGAAGCATTCCTGTGACCTGACGGGCCATATGAAAGGTTTCTTTATCCTCCTTTACAAAGGCATAACAATTCAAAAAAGGTTTGCCTTTTTCCATTGACGGAAGATTCCTAGCTATTTTGCTTCCCCATTTGCTGAAAGCACTTCCTATAGCGAACCAGGCAAGGAAGATCACGAGTAGGCTGGTAACAATTTCATCAGCAGCAAAATAGGCATCTTAATCTTCAGTAGGAAATTCCTTCATCTCAGATGATGTGGGTAAGGTACACCAATTTCTTTCCATTTCCAGGTAAGATGAGCGGAGACGAGTTTATCAGCACACCCCCGTAGGTAGTCGGTTCCCTCGGAAAAAGTTGGGCAGAAACTTCATCCAGACCTTATTAATTCTACTGTGAACACTCTCTCAAGAAGAAGAAGAAAGCCTCGCTTGGGTCCTTGCATCTAAGGCAATTGTCATAAACTGCTAAATTAGGTTGAAGACGAGTGTCAAGCTAGCATGCATTACTAGTCAGAGGAAGTGCTTTACTTTTTCAATTTCCAGAAGGTCTTCCACTGCAACTATCCCTAGCCCGTGCTATCTCCATCACAGAAGAAATGATCAAACTTCTTTCTTTTTTATCACACCATCCTGAGTCTTGCAACTCAGCTCTTCGAACCTTAAGGGACTCTGCTTCTTCTCTAGCTGGCATTCCGGTCTGTTTCCGCGAGTGTTGTTGCTTTCAACCGGCCGATAGCCCCCCTGTGATCGTTGCGTAAGAGAATATAGTTGCTGGTAGATCTCCAAGTCCTTCTGCGCTTGGTAAAGAAAGCAGCTTAACCCCGGCCAGTTGAGCCCATTCTCTTAGGCGTAGGCTTCCCTTCTGGCCTAGTAGGAATTCTTCTTGCTACTCTATCAAGATGGTCAGTGCCACTGTCTTGCTTGATTCATGTAGGATGGGTTGGTTAAGGCGAAGCAGGTTATAAAGAATCCATTCAATTAGATGCCGGTTCATTGGCGTTGCCCCTTTCCACTCCTTTACCTCTTTAACTGGGACAGGCAGTTGAACTCAAAGCTGCTAGAACGAGAGCTCTTTTGTCTCCGATTCCTTTTAGTGGAGCGGATTTCATCTCCTTCAATCCAACACTCCAAGGGGCATCTCGCCTGTAGTCCTATCGACGGGGAAGATCCTTTGTGTATGGGTATCCCGCAACTCCCAGTCTCAGTTTTAGAAGACAATTCAAGACTAACATAAGACGATGAAGGGAAACTAACATCAGACTCCTTCGCTGCATCGGTGCTTACCAAAGAAGGGGATGTTTCTGCTTACTAGGATGTTTTATCCTAATCGTCTATAGAGTTTCGAGCTAGTGATCACTACAAAGTAGCCTCGGACTGGACTAGAGTACGTTCTTTTGCGCTTTCCGTCGATCGAAGTAGGGCAAGTCTCAGTCTTGTATTGGAGGTTGAGAATAGGTCCTTAACGACCGATAGATAGGATCTCGCTGGGCTGCGGATGCCTCCGTCTGTCTCAACCCAAGGCTATTTTCCATGCCTGCCGCTCTGATGGATGTAAAGTTTTGAAAGACTTTTTCATGGTAATTACTATTTGCTTACTTGGATACTTCAAGCCAAGATCAGGACGATGGGCGGGGGATAGGGGCATGCATGTGTCCAAGAGCGTATTTTCTCGTTGTTGTCTGTAACAGAACATTATTAACGAGAAAAATGGCTGGTTCTATTTTCATGCTTCATGTTCTCGCCTTCGAAATCGATGCTTAAGTCGATCCACTTGCATTGGTGGTCTCTCTCTTCCCTCATCGCATGCGCTTCGCTTCGACCAGGGTGCTTTTAAGCTGGCTTCTTTATTTGATTATCCGGTACCTTCCCTCGATCTGGTCTTCTGTAACAATCTGATCTTTCACTTTTTTATATTATGCTATTCTTTTGGGGAGCCTAGGTGGGGAAATAGCTATAGCCAAGTGGTGCAGAACAAAGAGGAGTGGAGCAGACTCATTGGCTACGGTTCCGGCCTAGAAATAGTAAAATTTTCATTGACCAAGCCTGAATGGGCTGCTCCATATCTTGGTTTCCGGGGAAAATGGGGTGACAAAGAGCAGCTTGCTTCATTGGATCATTGCTCGGCTCGATGGGTACTTCTAGTGGTTTGCCGGACGGAGAAGCTCTTGTTTTCTTATGTGTTTATAATTAAGTCGCATTTTTTTTTATTTGGAATTACATTCCATGCTAATCTAATAAAGTAAGTAGTTTCTTATATCCTAAAAGATAAGAGAAGAACTAGTCGAAAGAGGTGAGATCTAAGATCAGAAAGAGTTAACTTTAAGAAAGGCAAAAGAAAAGGCCTTTACCACGTGAATCAGACTAGGTTTATCTCAGATGCGGGATTACCAATTCTACCTTTAGAACTCAGAAATGGCTACTCGTACAGGAAGTCCTAAAAGAGAGGCACACTTTCTTTTCTAACAAACCTCTTTACGTTGCTCTCCCGCCTTAACTAAATAGGCTCGCTACGTCGCCCTTATGTCGTATGCTGCTTCTTCTGCTCTCCTCTATCTTCCATACCCGGCATAGCTTCATTTGATCTACAGCAGGTTTATCATCCTTCCGCACCTGAGACCGTACCTGTCTCTGAGAATAGCACCGGACTGAGCACGATAGCAAAAGGGTCTAAGGGATTAGATTACTTATTTTTGCCTTTCTCCTTTATATTTATATAGGATATTTAGTGAACCAATCTAGTCCAATCCCAACCGGTTCTAGATATTCTGGAGGTGGAGCTTGTTGAGGAGGGAGGAGCTTCCCAAGATGATGTGATGGGTGAGGCCAATTCACGTGGCTTAGCCTAGTCTCTGCAAAGCAGCAAACAAAGCCCACTCCGCCCAATATCAAGCAAAGGTCATGTCCAAGCCGAAAGACCTCTCTAAAGTAGGTCCGGGCCCAGAAAAGCAGCCCAATCGTTTGGCTCAGGATTTCTTTTCCAAGTTAGACTGCTGCTTTTTTACTTGCTTTTCTCGATCAAGCATTCCTGTGCTTAGCAAAGAGGTAGTGAAGTCTGTCGTGGTGGGCGGGCCTAAATTGTGCCTATCAAAGGCCTGTGACGCCTTTGTTGAATTAGCCGATGCTTCTGGCTATGCACTGGCAGTAATGCCCTTAGCCAAAGGCCTAGTTCCGGATTCGGACATGAATTCTAACTATACCTATTGTCAAAGCTCAAAGCAGAGAGTTATGTGCTGTGTTGCATTCAAGGGAAGTTCAAGTTGCATTATGTGAACTGTTTGCATTTTGTTACTTGCGAAACGTTGTGTTGAACCATGAACTTTTGTGAACCTTGTTTTTGCTTTTGTTCTTGGGAATCGCTAGTAATTAAGGATCCTTGTGTCTGTGGCAGATGTTGTTTTCAGACTTTCCGCCTTCTGATTCTGTTGTTGGAACCTTGAGAAAGGAAGTTTGGGAGACAGGGCGTGCATATGTGGAAAAGATGTACGTTGCTGCAAACCGTTTAGACCATTGTTATGGTATGTGGAGATTGAGGTATCCGTGGTATGCTTTGGCCTTTATAGCTTGGTACTTACCTAAAGTTGGTGAGATTATTCCTATTAGGGAGAAGGATATTTCTGAACTTGAGACTTTCTTAGGATGAAACGTCCCTCTTATTATGAAATTAAGTGGGTATTCCAATGGATGTCCTTTGTTTGGGTTGTATGGCTTGTCCACTAGGGCTTGGAGAGCCATGATTAATGAGCTAGCTGAGGAAGTTACTGAGGCCGACAAGAGAATGGGAATTAATCACCCAGTGATTGAATTGGATAGTGACGAAGAAGATTCAGAACCTGAACCAGTTCAAGCCAATGAGAGCACTGAGTTGGTTGACGTTAGTAGCAGTTCTGAGGGCACCTAAGGATACACCAGTTCAGCCTACTGTAGACCACATCATTCTTAGTGATAGTGAGGATGAGGTAGATAGCAGAGTTGACCCTATGAGGGAGGAGATGCTTGTTAGCACTCAGGCTAGTAGAGCTAAGCGAGTGGACGAAGCTGAGAGTTCGCTCAGACCGAGGAAGAGGGCTAAGACGTGTGTTCGGAGACTTGTATTCGACAGTGATTCAGGGATATCCACTGAGGAAGGCAAGGACGACCCGTCCCGATGGGGGTTCCTTCCACACCGCCTAGTGCCTTTGTTTGAAGGAGTAGTTGCTATTTAAATTGGAAATTCCTTCTTTTTGAGAGCCTGTGCTATTCCATTTGAATGGGAGGGAGTTTTATACGAGCCAAGAAAAAGGGTGCTTTCCTTTTCCATTGGAGCGAGTGGAAGTGCTAAGTTTAGGGTTGTGTAAGCCCGCCAGTGAGAAAGTTAGCTAGAGATTATGTATAGAGCCAGTTATTGAGATTACAAGCCAGTACCCTTCCAGACATTTTTAGTTCGAGTGCTTCGCCCATTTACATTTAGTCATTCTCTTTTCGTTGGGATCTTTCCTCCAGGCAGTCTTCAGTCTCTCCAGTTTAAGTTCTAGGGTATGCCCCTGTTCTTTTCATTTACTTGCCAGTATCAGCAGTTCCTTAGGAAAGAAGGTCAGCCTTCGGAGTTGCATTGGTAAGCCCTAAGGCAAGGACACCCCTTCTAAGTTCAGCAGTCCTTTTGTAAACGCATCCAATTTCAGTCCTTTCTTTAGCCTAGTGCAAGCTATCCAAAAGCATAGCTTTAGCTATTACAACCCTGTGTTAGTTGTAGTTTCTTCTCTTCGTTCTTTTTATGCTGCTCTGCCTTCTGATCTCAGATCTGGTTTTAAGAAAGAAAGATAGATCTGAGATAAGAGAAAAGGCACTATCAAAAGTAGGTGTAATAGGCGAAATAAGAGGCCACGTTAAAGAACTCTATTGAACTAGTGTTTCTTTCCTCTTTTCAGATACCCTTCAAGCCCTTAAGTAGGTTATACTTTTTTTGGTAGGACTGGCTATAGATTGATTTGGTAAGTCTGATGAGAATCTATATCTTTCTCTTTACCTGGAAGAGATTCCCCCACTTTTTTCTGGGTTTACGCACCTGTGTTTCAAGTAATGAAAAGTTTAAGTGCTGAGTGCTTTGATAGCGAGCCAGCATCTCCAATTACAGTGAAAGGCTAAGCGCTTCCAGCTGCTCTAAGTGAGTCAATCGCTCTATCAGTTGGAGTTGCCTTCTATGGAGTTGGATTCCTTCAAGAGAGAAAGCCTTTTAGCTTGTTATCGCTTTTTAGGTGCTCTGGTTTCAGGGAATCCCTCACCCAATTCCATATGGGGATGAATCCAATCCTAGGGCTCTCCGGGAAGCCGGTCCCGCCATAAATAATTGGAAGTTTTTTCGAAGTAGCTGCAATTGAATGAATCGGCTGGTATAGAATCAGCTGCACATTAATCTTCCTCTATTCTAGAAATTCTATTTATTTTTTATGTCCACATGTCTGCTTTAAAAAGGAATTCAGGTAAAGAAATGAAATTACTTAGTGCTTGCGTTAAGGCGCTATTCTCCTCTTTTAGAAAAAGCAGCTATTAAATCTACAGCTAGTCTTTCTCTTTGAAAGAATCCGGTGCTAGTCTTTACTGGTCTCCTCCCTCTCTAGCAACTTTCATACCAGTAAATCTCACATCAGGAAGAGCCTTTTTTGCTTCTGTGATCAGATCAGCCAAAGCAAGAAGAATCCATTGTTGGAGTTGGAGGAATACGCGATGCTAGAATGGCTATTTCTTTAAGGGCTAGCTTCTTCTGAGATATCCAAATCCCAGATTCAGAGTGATCAACTTCTAACCCAAACTTCAGTTTACCTAAATCCTTCATCTTCAAGTTTTTGGACAAGAGGGTTTTCAGGTTCTCAATCTCTTGCTGGTTGTTTCCGGCAATTAGCAGATCATCAACATAAATGAGAATAGCAATGAAGCAGTCCCCTCTTAGTTTGGTGAAGAGAGAATAGTCGGCTTTGGACTTACTGTAGCCAAAGGACTGTAAGGCTTCAGTGAGTTTGGCAAACCATTGCCTGGGAGCTTGCTTAAGTCCGTATAAAGACTTATTTAGCTTACACACTTTAGTCTCATTCACCTCCCCCGGAACAGGATTAATAGGTAACCCTGGTCCTACATATCCCTGTGGCAATTTCATGTATACATCCTCATGAACATGGAGGAATGCATTTTTGACATCCATTTGGCATGTGATCCATCCTTCCATGGCTGCCACCGCTAGGAGAGACCTAACGGTGGTCATCTTTGCCACTGGTGCAAAGGTTTGATCGAAGTCAATACCAGGCCTTTGCCTACAACCAAGAATTACAAGTCTTGCCTTGCTTCTGTCCAAGGAGCCATCTCGGTTCTGCTTAGTTCGATAGAGCCACTTGTTGCCAAGTTTGAGCTTTAGCTGTGTATCTCCTATAATTTCTTTCTATCCACAAGGCATAAACAGAAAAAACAAAACATAAAGCAACTAAACGTAGCTTAATCTGTTTGCTGCCAGAAAATTTAGCAGCAATATGAATTTCTTCAGACAGACTTTGGATGGGCCTAGTCATTTGCAACTGAGCAAGCACAGCAGACCACACTTGAGCACTAAAGACACAGTCAAAGAAGAGGTGAGTGTGGGATTCATCAGCAGCCTTACACAACACACACATCAGGTCACAATTAATACCCCACTTCCTAAGCACATCTGCTGTAGACAGTCTTTGTTGAACCAACAGCCAGGCAATGAACAGACTTTTTGGAGAAGCCTGATTGTTGCATATCAGCTTCCTCCAGCTTACTTTTGGGAAAACACCCTGCATCAGCTGATACATCTTTTTGATAGAAAACCTGCCATGAACAAGGAGTCTATCCCAACCACCAACCTGTGCCACTAACTCTCTACAACCAAGAATTTTCCTTAACATCCAGGAAAGGGACTGAAAAGAACACTGATTCCAGGGCTTATTCTTAATATAGTAAACATGAATCCACTGGCTTGATTGCTATTATATGAAAGGAAGAAGAGTTGATGAGTTTCAGGTGCCTAGCAAAATCACACTGAAAGAATAAATGCTGCACATTCTCATTCTCTTTTTGGCAAAGGACACAGGTGGGATCACACTGCAAATGCCAAAGAATCATCCTATCCTTGGTACTCAACCTGTTCTGCACTGCAAGCCAGGTGATAAAAAGACTTCTAGGACTTGCAGAATTATTGCATATCACCCTTCTCCACTCCACTTTAGGGACTTGAGGCCTCAAACAGCTGTACATCTTGGCAATACTATAGCATGTACCCTTCACAACTGTACCCCAACCACCAATGCCATCAACCACACTTCTATAATTCAGGATCTTCCTAAGCATCCACGAGCATTTAGCAGGAACAGGACAATCCCAGCAGGAAAGCCTTTTGAAATAATACACATGTATCCATTTAACCCGGCGTCTAGAAACTTGAAGCTTCGTTCCCGCCGTATCTACGATACAATAACTCGTTCTTCGAAACTGAGTCGTCTTACTTAGTTATTCAGCTCTGCTTAACTGTGTCTAGCGACCTTACTCCACTCTTCTCGAATCTGAGTCTATACTATTACTCCGAACCGGCACTTCTTACCAGCATTAATGGACTTTTTTTGCATCATATGATGAATCACGAGGTGGGGAAACTCTTTCAAAGTAGCTACTTTTCCCCTGTTAGTGTAACGTAGGTGTCTTTCTCGGTTAAAGAGCTTAGGTCTTATTCATGTAAGAATCTTTTCTTTCTTCATGCTCTGAACAAAAGCTCATTCTTTTCTCTAGAGAAAGGAATGAAATAGAATAGAAAAGGTAATGTAAGGTAATATAGAATAGAGAATTACAGGTAATTCAATCTCTTATCCTTGGTCTTCTTATCTAATCTAAGGTAATCCGAACCTAATTAGCGTAGATAATGTATGTTAAACCAACCAACCCGCTTATCCAAGAATAGGCTTTTCTCGCTTCTTCCGAGAAGAAGGCAGCAGGCAGTTATCTTCTATTCCCATCAGAAGGGTACCCTTCTTTGATATTTTAGGCTGTTAATGAACATCCTCATCAACTAAAGCAGTAGGAAGATAGAAAAAGGCATAATCAGAGCTCTATTACCGGAACTTCTATATCTGACTTTTGGAAAGAAGACTCCCCAAGCTGGATTAGCTATGGCCCTGTCAAGTCGGGTGTATTAGCAATACCTAAGGTACCCTCGTCTACCTCTGACAAGTTCGCGTTTTCCCGGGAAAAATGCTAGGAATTGGATTTCCGCCTAAGAAAACGGAATTGTATCGAATCGAAACACCGCCTTAGGAAGGGAATAGAACGGGGTAGTAAGCTACAGTAGATTAATAGCGGCTCTCCCTGACTAGACAATCTAAACAGCTTGAGCTTCAGTGGCACTTCTTTTACTTTTTTGTTATTTCGAAATCTCCAGGGTATGATACCTTATAGCTGCTTTACAGTTACAAGTCATTCTATGTTGAAGTGAAAGATCTCTCACCAGTAAGAATAAAAGATTAGACTTCCCTCTATCTGAGGAGATAAAAGAGTACTTTTAAAAAAGTACAAAGACACAGCCTCAAGCCCCTTGTTTCAGGGAAGGACTGAAGAAGTGAAAAGAACAAGAGACGCAGGAAAGCAAGAAGAACAGTTATTCTTTGACTATCTTAAGCTCCTACTCCTTTACGCTAGGTGAGACCGAGAACTCGATTGCAGGTGAAGCCAATTCTTCTTAAGGTAGTGGACTTGCTTACTCGTTAGAGCCAGGGGCGTTAGAGCAGAGCCGGCAGGCGATGGATCGGAGACGACGTCGTCAGGCTAAGCGGCGGGCGGCTGAATAACGTCGATAGACTCAGTCAGATTCGAAGTCAAATAGTATAGTTTATGCTAGGTTCGTTAGACAAGTCGATAGGCGCGGGGCCGTTAGGCACAGAAGCGGACCAAGCTTGGTTTTTTGGATGGGTCAACCAAGATGAAGGTGATGAGGCAGAAATGGATTCGAGCTGATTATATGGTGAGAGGATGGCTGTTTGCTACACTGAAAGTTAACATTGCTGAGAGTCTTGTGTATGTTCAGTCTGCACAACAACTTTGGGAAGAGATTGCAGAAAGGTATGGCCAATATAATGCCCCTTTACTGTTTAAACTGAAGAATGACCTTCAACAGAACAACTTGTCTGTTGGTGAGTATTACTGCAAGCTCAAGAGCTTGGCTTGTGGGATGATTGAAGGAATCCCAACATGCAACTGTGGTGCTATGTCTAACTGTTCCTGCAACATCTTGAAGAAAATGGTTGAGATGGACTCATGAAGTTCTTAAAGGGCTTGAACCCTGCCTATGAAGGAAGACTAACCTTCTTTCAATGGATCCACTGTTGCCTGTGAACAAACAAAAAAGAGCTTGTCCAACAAGTTGAAAAGCAGAAAGAAGTGAAGCAAATGCAAACACTGAAGTCAGTGCCTTGGCTGAAAACAAGCAAATCCGGAAAGATTACAAAAGGATGAAACTTGAGAAAGAAGCCAAGAAATGTGAGCATTGTGGCATGAAAGGGCATTTGAAGGAAGAATGTTTCAAGTTGGTGGCCTGAATGGTTTAAGAACACTAAACCCAGGAACAACTGTAGACAAGCAGCAAATGTTACTAGGGGCTACCCAGGAGGCAATCAAGATGACAATCCCCTGCGCATCTACTCTGCTTGACTCTAAAGAGCCTTACTTAAGGAATCTATCAACTTGTGGCTTCGCCCCGGCGTCTATACTAGACTTTCTCGCTCCTCGTCCTTCAAATGTAAACTTCGGTCCTTGTGGTCGGCATAAAAAGAAAGATGATGGTTCTTTTGAGAGGCATAAAGCCCGTCTTGTAGGTGATGGTCAATCTCAGCGCGAAGGAATTGATTGTGATGAAACTTTTAAGTCCGGTCGTGAAACCGGCTACTATACGGGTGGTTTTTAGTATTGCTTTGTCAAAATCATGGCCAATTCATCAATTGGATGTCAAAAATGCTTTCTTACATGGTAACTTGAATGAAACCGTGTATATGTATCAGCCTTTAGGGTTCAAAGATCCGGCCCGCCCTGATCATGTTTGTCTTCTGCGCAAATCATTGTATGGTTTGAAACAGGCACCTCGCCCGGGCTTGGTACCAACGATTTGCAGATTTTGCGGCTGGTTTCTCGCATAGCAAGTCTGATAACTCTCTCTTAATTTACAGCCATGGTACTGACATTGCTTACATTTTTTTATATGTTGACGATATCATTCTTACTGCATCTTCTTCTTCTCTTCGACGTGCTATTATGGCCAAGCTAAGCTCTGAATTTTCAATGAAAGATTTGGCTGAGTGACTTTCTGGGGATTGCTGTATCTAGAAATAAAGCTGGTCTATTCTTGTCTCAGAGAAAGTATGCAGAAGACATTCTATTCTTGATAGGGCAGGCATGACTAACTGCAAGCCCTGCCCCACTCCCGTTGACACCAAGGGCAAGCTAAGTAACAATGCAGGGGTTCCCTACGAGGATCCAACACAGTACCGTCGCCTAGCTGGTGCTCTTCAGTACTTGACATTCACCAGGCCTGATCTTTCTTATGCAGTACAGCAGGTCTGTTTGTTCATGCATGATCCGAAGGTACAACATATGGCTGAAACGCATTCTGCGCTATATTCAAGGTACGATTGACTTCGGAATGCACTTATTTAAATCCTCGATCACTTCACTTCTATCATATACTAATGCTGATTGGGGTGGGTGTCCTGACACTCGTCGTTCCACTTCGGGTTTTTGTGTTTTTCTTGGGTTGGTTTCCTGGTCCTCGAAACGCCAACCTACTTTGTCTAAGTCCAGTGCCGAGGCAGAGTATAGAGGTGTTGCAAATGTTGTCTCTGAGTCTTGTTGGATTCGCAATCTATTGCTAGAACTTCGTTGCCCAGTCACGAAAGCAACATTGGTCTATTGTGATAATGTGAGTGCGATATACTTATCTAGTAATCCGGTTCAACATCAGCGCACTAAACACATTGAGTTGTTCGAGAAAAGGTTCAACGCGGAGAAGTGCGTGTCCGTCCCGTTATCAGATCGCATTTGACAAAGCTATTTGATGATTTTCGGGGTGAAAGGGGGTGTGATATAATATGTATTTATGTATAATTAGACTTTCTTTAGTTTTTAAATTCCGTAAATAGCCTTAGGTTTAGGTTAAGGAGATAACAGCTCGGGAAGCAACAAGGGCTACGAGGAGATAGGTGTTTGCTTCTAGCCTAAATAAAACGTTCTACGGCCAGGTGGTGTGGTCCTTCGAGCTTACAGAACTAGGTATTTCCCTTCGCATATACTAGAGTCGGTCTTCGAACCTATACTGTTATTTACGTTGTTAGCGCTTTTCTGACTGTGGGATTGAAGAGAGACTAAGGAACTAGAGAAGGGCAGCAGAAGCTGGCATTTCCAATAAAGAAAGGCATATAATAGAAAAGCAAAGAAAAGACATATTAAGAATGAACGAGCTCCTATTTGTGGTGTACAATCCTGAGTCTTAGTATTGGTTTTATTGCAACCTTCTATCAGTACCCTTCCAAAAAGAAGACTCTTAAGAATATCTTCTTTATGAGTACCCTCTATATAAGAGTATATACCTGTAAATATCTTAACCTTCCATGAGATATACTGCGATATAGCAATCAAGCATGAATACATACTGTGTAGGCCCGGCATAGCTAAGTGGTAGTTTCATTCTATATCAGAATGAATCAACTACCCACTATTATATAGTTTTTAGGATTCAGTAGTACCACTGACATATATAAGACTAGAGAACTGACTTTACTTTGGTCTATAAGGTGCATAAGAAGCTTAAGGAAAAGTGCTAGAGATTGTCATTCTTAAAGTCCCTGTGGATAGGTAAATTTCTATTAAGAGAATTACCTCATGTTAGGATTCAACCTACCCTAAAAGAGCGTTGTATGAGAACCGGCAAACCCAACCTCCACCTCCGTCTCAACAATCTCTTTATCAGAACCTGAAATCAGAAGGTATGTAGTCGCCGAAGGTTAAGGAGTGAAAAGCAAGGAAGAAAGCCGGTGTGCGCTCCTTAAATGGTTGAAGGGTGGGGCTCCCCTTCTATCCAATTTAGAATATTTGGCATGCTTTCATATTTAGCAATCACTAGTTTGCCCTGCCTCACGATTACGTGTTGATCAAACTCTCTATTGCTCCCCAGAGGCCTTCCAAATGCGTTAAATCTAGCTTTTGGCTCCCAGATTAGGGTCTATAACCTATAGAGCGTGTCAAACTCACATTTTGAAAAGCGGACTAATCGACTATCTCCCAACATATAAGGGCCCAGCAAGCAGCATAATTCTGTTCCGAGGCTACTTCCAGCAACAGTCGTATATGGTTCAAAACGCCCTGTCCCATTCCGTTGTTGGTCAACAACCAACCGCCTATACATACTTTCACCACCAAATCTAGAGGCTTGACGGAGTGAAGCTGTCTGGAGAGAATCACTTAAAATCAAACATTCTTATGCCTCAACTGGATCAATTTACTTATTTCACACAATTCTTCTGGTTATGCCTCTTCTTCTTTACTTTCTATATTCTAATATGCAATGATAGGTATGGAGTACTTGGGATCAGCAGAATTCTAAAACTACGAAATAAACTGCTTTCACACCGGGGGAACAACATCCAACGCAAGGATCCCAAGAGTTTGGAAGATATCTTGAGAAAAGGTTTTCACACAGGTGTATCCTATATGTACTCTAGTTTATTCGAAGTATCCCAATGGTGTAAGGCCGCCGACTTATTTGGAAAAAGGAATAAAATCACTTTGATCTCTTGTTTCGGAGAAATAAGTGGCTCACGAGGAATGGAAAGAAACATATTCTATTTGATCTCGAAGTCTTCATATAGCACTTCTTCCAATCCTGGATGGGTGATCACTTGTAAGAATGACATAATGCTAATCCATGTTCTACACGGCCAAGGAAGTTTTAAAATATGACCATCAGAATGATTTTATACCTATCGGTCACCTTCTAGGTTCTTTTACTTTTTGTATTACCACGTCCCAAAAAGGGACGGGAACTTTTTTTTGTTTTCCAAATACCTATTGATGTTGATGAACGGGCGGCCTTATCTGTTAACTCTGCCTATCTATATTTAAACAATGGAATTTTCTCCCAGAGCTGCGGAACTAACGACTCTATTAGAAAGTAGAATTACCAACTTTTACACGAATTTTTTTATTTTTTATTGGGCTTTTAGGAGGCTCCCCATGAGCCTCCAAGTTTTTACATATGCTTTTCTATATCTCTTCGGATATAGGCTAGCATATGCGCTTGGCTATCTCTTCATGGACGAGTTGTCGCAAGCATATGCGCAATTCTATCCATCTGGTTCGGGGGGAATACCCGGGGGGTCCAGTACCCCACCGGGATCCTTTGAGAATCCGTATCTGATTCCTGACGATGAGGATGGGCAGCCAGGTGGTCCATCAGAGGAGGCAAGACCAAAGAAGAGGCCCCGGCGCGGGCCGCCCGTAACTCAATTTCCTGATTACGCCGCCCGAAAGGAGGAAATGGTTGCATTGATGCAACAAATTCTTCAGGAGCAGAGGATCCCCGTGGAGGATCCTCACAATGTAGAAAGAGCAGTCGACTCCTATTTACAACGGAGTAGCGCCGAAAATTCGATTCTGAAACGTAAATTGACTTGGCTAACGAACAGCCTTTCTATCCGAAAGGAGAAGAGCCCTATGTATCAAAAAGTCCTCCAAATACTCAATCAATCGGATTTTATATAAGATGATCTTTCAGCTATATGGCTGAAAGCCCTTTGGCTACTCTACTGTATAATAAAGTCTCGTTCTTACCACTATCCTTTTGAAGCGGGCAGGGAACAGTGCTCATGCTATAGAGATTTGAAAAGAAAAGCCAACTCATGTTTCCCCTCCATTTTCATTACGAAGATGTTTCACGTCAAGATCCGTTGCTCAAACCGAATCACGCCAACGTTATGGACGTTCCTGGATTGTGTGAAATAAGAGTAGTACCAAAGGCAGCACCTTCTGATTTCATAATCCAAAATGGAAAATTGGCTATGGAGATTCCGTGCGGTCAGAAATTTATACGGACACGCAGGGGCTCGATAGGAAAGTCGTTTCGATCCAATCCATTCTTGGGGTCAAATAAAGACAAAGGATATGTCAATGACCTAGCACGACAAAGCACTCTCCGAGGGCATGGAATGTTTCATTTTTTGGTCAGAATCTCGACAGTAATGTCTCTCTTAGATTCTCTGGTGGAAATACGGGAAAACTCCATTCAATTCTCGATGGAAACGGAGTTTTGCGAATTCTCCCCGGAACTAGAAGATCATTTTGAGATCTTCGAACATATTCGAGGGTTCAATGTAACTATTGTCACTTCAGCCAACACACAAGATGAGACTTTACTACCGTGGAGCGGCTTTTTGCAAAAAGATGAGGGTCAGTAAGATGCCGGAAAATCGAAATATACGAGATCACAAACGTGGATTGCTCGCAGCTAAAACAAAAAAGACGTTAGAAAGCTTTTTGTAAAGATCCCGATACCGGTTTTTCCGGCTCCGTGACCGAAAAAACCTAACGGACTAATCCCTTATCTCGAATCGGAGATGCTAACGGGGCGGGAATCTAAGTGGGGGACCCCTCTACCGCCGGCGTCTATCTCCTGTCAAGTATGCTTTCCAGACATAGACTACGTACAGGGTAGTACTCTTGGAAAGATAGAATCTCACCGGGTATAACATTTTAAAATAAGTTACGAAAGTGACTCCCGAAAGATCGACCACTATTCTAAATATAGTAAGGCGGAGAACTCTTGTTCATTGGAGCGCCGGAGTGCAGAGGTTGTTCCCATCATTGAAGTCCGAGTGTGGGACTGAGCCTTCCGAATGAGAAAGACAATAAAGTGCTTTGTTTCGTTGGAAAAACCAACGCAAAAAAAAATCTCAAATTGACTTTCAAAAACCTACTTCTATAGATAGAAAAGGTTGGAAAGAGTGACTTTTTCGAATTCCCTCCCTTTATACGCTCTTTTCTAGGGGTCCCATTCAATTCCTTTGACCGGTCGTTTCGAGCTTCCAGTTCTTCTGGATTGCTAATGTGGTTCGATGACGCCGATGGAAGGAACCACTGGAGATTCATCCAACTTCGATCCCCTAAAGGCAAGTACGTAGTCTAAAGAATCCCAAATATAATAGAATAAGAAAAAGAGCTCCTTCGGCTCTAAACAGCTACTGACCTAATTGGGAGCTTTTCAGCCAAGGTCGTCGGATTTAGAGGTCCTTTCGCAAGGTAATTCCTATTTGCTTACTTAGAACAAGTAAGGGTCCAGATCATTCCATTGGGGAGAAAGCAGGAGTCATCCATATATAGATGAATAGTACCAGTGGCGTCTAGGAGGAAGACGGGGAGTGACTGGGGTGGGGAAGAAGAGTTGTCACAATAGAAAGAATCTTGGCAAAGCAAATGAGTATAAGAAACCAACGATTCTCTGTTCTTAAACAACCCATATTTTCCACACTTAATCAGCATTTGATAGATTATCCAACCCCGAGCAATATTAGTTATTGGTGGGGATTCGGTTCGTTAGCTGGGATTTGTTTAGTCATTCAGATAGTGACTGGCGTTTTTTTAGCTATGCATTATACACCTCATGTGGATCTAGCTTTCAACAGCGTAGAACACATTATGAGGGATGTTGAAGGGGGCTGGTTGCTCCGTTATATGCATGCTAATGGGGCAAGTATGTTTCTCATTGTGGTTCACCTTCATATTTTTCGTGGTCTATATCATGCGAGTTATAGCAGTCCTAGGGAATTTGTTCGGTGTCTCGGAGTTGTAATCTTCTTATTAATGATTGTGACAGCTTTTATAGGATACGTACTACCTTGGGGTCAGATGAGCTTTTGGGGAGCTACAGTAATTACAAGCTTAGCTAGCGCTATACCTGTAGTAGGAGATAGCATAGTGACTTGGCTTTGGGGTGGTTTCTCCGTGGACAATGCCACCTTAAATCGTTTTTTTAGTCTTCATCATTTACTCCCTTTTATTTTAGTAGGCGCCAGTCTTCTTCATCTGGCCGCATTGCATCAATATGGATCAAATAATCCATTAGGTGTACATTCAGAGATGGATAAAATTGCCTTTTACCCTTATTTTTATGTAAAGGATCTAGTAGGTTGGGTAGCTTTTGCTATCTTTTTTTCCTTTTGGATTTTTTATGCTCCTAATGTTTTGGGGCATCCCGACAATTATATACCTGCTAATCCGATGCCCACCCCGCCTCATATTGTGCCGGAATGGTATTTCTTACCCATCTATGCCATTCTTCGTAGTATACCCGACAAATCGGGAGGTGTAGCCGCAATAGCACCCGTTTTTATATGTCTCTTGGCTTTACCTTTTTTTAAAAGTATGTATGTACGTAGTTCAAGTTTTCGCCCGATTTACCAAGGACTATTTTGGTTGCTTTTGGCGGATTGCTTACTACTAGGTTGGATCGGATGTCAACCTGTGGAAGCACCCTTTGTTACTATTGGACAAATTCCTTCTTTTCTTTTCTTCTTGTTCTTTGCCATAACGCCCATTCTGGGACGAGTTGGAAGAATAATTCCTAATTATTACACGGATGAGACTGAGAACACCTGATCAGTGTAAAATTCTTATACCAATAATTGACGAGTGAGTATTACACCAATAATTGACAAGCGGATTCGTTTTTTCTAGTTGGCTATGTTGATATAGCTTAGATAGGGAAAAGAAAGTCTACTATACTATAGGGTAAGGGTGAACTTTCAAATCCGGTTGTTCCCGAAACTCCCCGTCCCTTACTCGTCTTTTGAAAGCAAGAACATTCGCATAGAAGAGTCTCTGTATCATGCATGCTCCTCCACTTTTGAAAAAAAAAAAGAAAAAATCTTGAATAAGAATCTTAAATAGAACTAATGAATCTTCCTTTGTAGGAACTTAACTTCCACTCCTGAAGTCAGGTCTTCCTTCCCCCACAGAACCAGATTCTGTCTTCTAATCCTATGAGGAAACATAGTATGCTACCACTTGTCTTTGTTGCTGAGTCGGTTTCTTTTGCTCAACCATATTCTGTAGAGGAATCGGAGAATGTTTCCGAATCGGCTGTGTTCCTTCTACTGATTTCATAGCTGGGATAGGTAGGCTTTTCATTTTCATTTGAATAAGATCCAATCTCTAAGACTAAGATAAGTAAGATACCACATCACATCTTTTGACGTTCGTAGATAGCAAAAAAAAAGAAAGAGGAATCCTAGACTCTTATCGGCTCTTCAAGCAAGCGCGATAGCTGAATCCAGCAAGCCATAAAAGAAAAGCGGATATAAGAGAAAGGCAACGAACGCATAAGCACACGAGTACTTAGTAGACTTATGGGTTGGATGCTTCTTTACGGCTCTATAGTAAGCTCCGGATAGTTCGAGGAAGCCCCTATCGATACCATTAAAGGCAGAAATCGTGAATAACTAATACGAACAGCGGCAGAATAGAAGCCGAAAGCCAGAGCTGACTTATTGATTTGATGCTGAAAATCCGATCTGCAGATGAAGCAGAAGCAGGCAAAAGGCTCAAGGCATAAAGGCGATTATTCCCTTCTTGAGCTAAATCATTGACCTCGCGCCTGGTTTGATTAGGACATTGCCGCATTTCATCTCAAAGAGGATCTAACTCTTTCTTTCCGTCTTAGCCGAACTACCTGGCTCGGGTCAATTCACTCTTTCTTTATCGCAAGCAAATAGCCAAAGAGCTGATGAAAGAGCACCGTCTTCTCTTATTCCTGAAAAGATCTGCAGAGCAATTATTACAAAAAGACTAGCATCTCTAACGGGAAAGCAAAGACCTCCCCTTTGTTTGGTGGCCTCCTTCCAAAAGCATAGCTTTAGCTATTACAACCCTTGAGAAGAGTGAAAGCAGAATCAGACTCTCGTACGGCCTTCCTTCCCCAATAATGCCGCTATCATGCGCGAAGCGAAGCTTGATAGGAGCCCGAGCTAAGAGAATAGAGCAAACTCGACGTCACAAAACCAGGAATAGATCGTTCAAGGGAGCAACTCGAGATAGATGCAAGATTCTTTCTCCTTTTCCGAGGTCAAGTGCGCAAGAAAAAAACGAAAGTAGGTTGGTTGAAGGCCTACTACCTACTTTTTTCAGTATTCGAAATCTCTCTTCGTGGGAAAGCCTTCTTCTCTAAGACTGCTTTCTCATTCCTACTCTTCTACCCCTAGTCTCAATTCTCAAGAAGTGAGCGAGACGGCAAGTCTGCCTTGTCCAGAACGGAAAGCAAGCAAGAAAGCTAGCCATCTTCGACCTCATCTTCTGGCCACACTTCCTCTGGCATTACGACCTTTCACCTTAAAGGTACGTAGTCGCTTATTAGAAGCTTTTGGCTGGTCTATCGCTATTTATTTCGCTATTCAATTGGTCAATCCGACAAACAAATAAGAAGTTGGTCTTCGACCTAGCCCTTGTCGATCTCAAGATCTGTTGAGAAGTGGTGCAACCCAGATGCTGTAAGCTTCGGAGCAGCCTTTCCCAACAGAAGCAACAAACAGGCGCAAATAGAACAACACAGAAGCAAGAGGTACGCGTGTAGAAAAACAGATAGAAGAAGAACGCGAATTCGGAACCCCTTAAGGTAATCACGGGGGTTGCTTTTCGAACAATTCGAATAGATAAAGTATGCCCGCGTGGCGAAATCTGAGATACCAAATGTTTTCATTTCCCTAGGATCGAGCGATAGGGTGCCTGCCTACAGTTAAGAATTGATCTCCTCCAAAACGAGAAAGTCAAAAAGAAAGTTCGTGTGTATGCCAGCGTTACGGCTTAGCCAACCACTGCTTAGGTTGCTTTTACAGCGGAACTCTCCTCATGGCAGAGAGAGGCCAGGAGTCGGGAGTGGAGCCCTCTTGGAGACTTGTTCACCCGAGGCAGTACATCGCCCGAGCCTTACTTAAACTTAAAGGCCGCTGCCTTCCAAAAGCATAGCTTTAGCGAGTAAACTACCAAAAGCATCTAATAAGCGATTACATACCTCCAGGAGTGAAGTTTCTATTGAGTCAGATCTGGGATTCGTTTCCAAATTCATCTCATCCGCTTTTTTCAGTCTATAAAAACGCAGAATGTCGAATTTAAGGTCGATGTCAGGTACACGCTTTTGGGGCCCCGTAAAGGCATCGGTACTACTGCCGCGCTCAATGCGGCAAAGCCAACGAATGTAGCACCGAACTTCCGCTAGGGTAGGGTTGGGGCCCATACCCCGCGCTGTTTGCTCAGTTGCCCCCATTCTGAGGACAATCGGCCGGAAAGCCTCTTCCGGAGGAAATCTTTCCATTATCTCCGGAAAGAGATTCCCAGCCATGTAATAAAAAATAAATTGAGAAAGAAAAAGCCCATGCTTTGGTGTAGCACCGGTTCTGGCAACTCTTTTTTTATATATCCGATATGATATCCTGGACTCAAGAAAGGAATTCACAAATGAATGAGCGACTATATCATGGGAATATTCCACTGGTGAACGGCGACAACTTGGCTAAGCCCAGTTTAAGAGCTTACTATAGTATAAAAATTCCATCCTATACTTTTCTCCCTAGGAAGTCTTCGAGGCAAAAGAGTGAAAGTGGGAATCGGCATAGGGCGCTGTAAAGGCCATTCTTTAAAAAAGAAAGGTGAAGTCCGAGGGCTAGGTTCAAGGGTTGGTCGCGCTATTTCATATCCTCCGTCGGTGTCTTTTCACCTCCGAGAAGTTTTTTTTTCGGACTTTGAAAAAGCTTTGGATGTACAAGAGCTTGTTTACAATTGATCACATTTGAGCATGCAACTCTCCTAGTCTCATCTTTGGGGCGAAGTAAGCCAATTACATTGCCTATATTGGTAAGGTTAAGCAGTTTAATCGCATTTCTCGTCTCTCGCTCTGATCTGGTGTCGTCGCTCACAGTCCAAGAAAGGTAGTCCTTTCATTGGCTAACGGGATTAGGCCTAATGGGATAGACCGATCATCGCTTCCTTCCTCTACTAGTTCTGGAGTCAAGCCAGCAAAGAAAAGACTTCTTATAGGTCGATCCGGCCGGGGCTGAGGTGCAAAGACAAAGGAATATGGTAGGTATAAGGAATATAACAAGCAATCAAAGGAATGCAGACGTTGGTAAGGGTAAAGGAGCTAGAAAGATAAGTTAAGGTCGGTAGGCAAAACAGGGGGTTTGGCAACGAATGCTGTTCACACGAAAACTATTCCTTTAGTCTCTCCTCTCGCCGCTCATACGCCTCCTTCCAGTTAGTTGCTTATTGGGAGATCGAAATCAAGATTGGGACCTGAATGAAGTAGTAAAACGAAGAAGGTCAACCAAGCGTACTAATGTGGCTGTGGGCATTTCTTCTGAAAGCCTTTCTTATATGCTTTATTATGCCTTTGGAGTGCCTAAAGACAAATGAACGAAGTGTCAAAAAATGGTAAGGGACACGAGTGAACAGATTCAAGGGAGAGTTGAAACCGCTTACCCTCCCTTTATTGAACGTCATAGCCGATATGATGATAGGAAGTTCTACATAGAAAAAAAATGTCTAATTAGATGCTTTGGGTATAGCAGGACTTGAACCTGCGACCATTAGGTTAAAAGCCCAATGCTCTACCAACTGAGCTATACACCCCAAAAAAGATTGAGTAGTAAATAAAGATTGGTTCGGAAAAGAAGGCGGCCCCTTGGCTGCTCATCATAAAGGGCGCGGCTCTATATGAGGTTCGTACTGCAGAGCAAGCGAAGAAAACGTAAGGGCGCGCGTTAGCACTCCTGCAAGAAAACGAAAACTAAGTTTCGCCTTTTTCGATATGAGAAATGAGAAAGATGCGCTCAAGCACCCAACCCATACTTTGTTCTGCTTGCCGAAGCCTTACTCAACAAGGACCTTTCTTTTTAATGAATCTATATCTGTGCACGGAAGTTGCTGGCCGGCGGCCGCTCAACTGTTCGAGCGCAATGCAGTGGTAGTTGGTTCCGATTCGACAAGGGCAGAATGCCTGGTCGAAGGTCCAAAGTAGGTGGCAGGCGTGTTCGTTTTGGCTCCCGAGCGAGAACAAGAAATAGGCGATGCACCATCCTTGCTGCTATGTACGTTGACCTTTACTTGAAAAATTCATCCAATTGAACCCACACTCAAAGGAGGACCACAAGCTCGGGGCTCGACGAAAGAAAAAATGGAAGCATTAAATTCAGAAAATGAGGTTAGCAGTGAAAGAAAGAGCCCGGCATTCATTTCTTCATTCATATAAATAGCTGAGTCTACTAAAAGAGAAAGCAGCCTCATCGTGTCATATTAGAGGAGACCTCTGATCGTTCACCCCTAATATGACACGTTCCCTCCCAGTTATATGATCAACGGGATCAGTCGGTTAGAGAGCGGGGCTATTGTAGGCAAAGTCGTCCCCTCTACTGACCGAACCGAACCCTCAGTTCGAAAGTAAGTCTTCGGCGGGTCACCATTACTTGACTTAGAAAGGCGAACATCTGAGAAAGGGAAAGCGCGGTGCGCCTGGTGCAAATGGCTTTCTTTTCTCATGATATACCAAGCGGAATGGAGGGTCCTACCCACGTACATGATTGATAGAATCACTACGTAGGGGGCGGGGGGAGCGGTCAACTTGATGCGGAAAAGGCATGAGTGCAGTTCCGATCTTTTAGTGTATTCCTTTGTAGTGAGTAGGGCCTCTTTCTCGTTGATCAGTTCGCCTTTGTTCTATTGAAAGGTCTCCATTCCTACGGCGGTTTTGTCAACGAACGCGTCTCGAGCCGGATTTACTAACCTAACCCTTAAGGAGGCCTTGCCATAGTTGGGTGCTCTGCTTTAGTGTGATTGACGAAGGCTAGGTTTGGAAATATCCAAAACAAATGAAAAGAGATCGGGGTCGATAGTTGGCAAGGAACTGGATCCTCCCCCAAAAAGGGGGGCGGCTGTGGTCGAACTCTAATTCTGGAAAAAGTAAGGGCCTTTTTACCAAGTCTACCAGATAGAAGATGATAGAGGGCCAACTATCGTTGCGTTGCACAAGACGGTGCCCTCTCAATCATCGTTCGTAGCCAAATCTGATAATACGCTTCGGCGATGTTACCTACTAAATAAAAAGCCTGCTAGGTGATCGAAATCGCTCAGGTCACTGAGGACTCACTCACCTACTCCTTATCTATCTAAGAGTTTCCTCTATCTACTGAATTAAAAAGGCGACCCGCCGCGCCGGGCTATAAGATACAGCTGTTGTACTACTTGACTGGTAAGAAAGAGCTTCCGTAAGAATTGGAGTAATATTGTATGTACGATATAACCCTCTCTTCCGCTACTGGTGGACTGTTGCACAGAAAGGCCGACAGAAGCAACGTTTTTAGCGCGCTTTCCAAAGCGCTTAGCTTCTGCTAGCGGCGGGGCGGCAAGGCCATTAAGTTCAGTTGGAAACCTAAGCCAAGAAGGTACGAACGAAGTGACGGGCCCCTTTAGAGATAGGGGGGCGGCTTTCTTGTGGTAATAATTGAGAACATTTCTCTTCTTCTCTTAGCGTACACAGTTTGCTTGCATGCTGCCCTAGGCACATCTCTCTTTCTTAGTTTCACGCTGCCTGAATGAAAGTCAAGTCAGTCTTTTAGTAAGCGTATATAAGCAGCTGTTTAGTGTATAAGCAATTCTTTAGTGGCCGCACCGAAAGGTACGTACGGTAGAGGTTGGTTGAAGATGATGTTACGCAGCGTTCAGAACCAGCCTTGAAGTGAATGAATTAGAAGGAAGGAAGAAGTAAGAAAATGAGACGACTCTTTTTTGAACTATATCATAAACAGATCTTCTTCTCCACACCAATCACGAGTTTTTCTCCATTCCTCTCGTATATTGTCGTAACGCCCTTAATGCTAGGTTTTGAAAAAGACTTTTCATGTCATTTCCATTTAGGTCCGATTCGGATCCCTCTGTTGTTTCCTTTTCCTCCCGCACCTTTTCTTCGAAATGAGAAAGAAGATGGTACACTCGAATTGTATTATTTAAGTGCTTATTGCTTGCCAAAGATCCTACTTCTACAATTGGTAGGTCACCGGGTTATTCAAATAAGTCGTGTTTTCTGTAGTTTTCCCATGTTACAACTTCTGTACCAATTCGGTCAATCCGGAATGGATCGGTTAAACATTCTATTAGGGAGCCTGGTCTTGACTCTTCTGTGCGGTATTCATTCTTGTTTGGCTCTTGGAATCACATCCAGCAGTGGTTGGAACAGCTCGCAAAATTTAACCACTTCACCTACTTCATTGCCCTCAACCGTTTCTCGTACCTCTATTGAAACAGAATGGTTTCATGTTCTTTCATCGATTGGTTATTTTTCTTCGTTCGTATCTCTTTTTCCAATTTCGGTCTCGATTAGTTCACAAGATTGAATGGCCAATTCTCCTCCGGACCCTCGATTCGATTGTTTTCCAAGAATGTTGGTTGAGCCGAGTATGTAAGCCATGTATCTGGAAAGAACTTCAAAGTAAAAGAGGGGCTTTCGGTTCTTTTCACCCTCTTTTGGTCTTGCAGCTATTAAGCTATTAAATAATTTTTTTAAATATAAAAAGTCGAAAAAGGTCTATTTTGAGCATGTTCATGTTCCTCTCGTACGTTCATGATATTGCTTTCACATGGCTCTTAAAAGCTCAAATAAATGAACTCTAATGGACTTAGCTTGCTCGTTTCATATCACGCTTGACAGCGCCTTGACTTCAGATTTGAGTATAGACCTTTGTCCTATTCTTTTTTGGCTATTGCCAGAGAAGACATCTATGTTATACCAGCAGACATGGCAAGAAAATCTTTTTTTTATAAAGAATGAGCCAAAACCGAACAAGCAAGGCCAAAGCCAAATGCTGACCTAAGAAGGACGCTTGCGGGAGAGTTTAGAGTTTCTCGACAGGTGAATGCTTTACCAAACTCGTATAGAACTCCTTTCATATGATATGTATTGATTTCCGCTTATTACATGCTTGGTTTCCTAAACTATTTCTTCCCAGCACCCCCTGACCAAACAAAAAAGCGGAAAGCCAAGATCTCTATAAAGCGAAGGAAAGAATACAGATGTGAAACAAGCAACGGGTGAGCTACCGCGAAAGCCGTTTTAGTTAGTCACTAAAGCCGTTTTCTTGCTGGAAGAAAGACGAATGCTTGGACGGAATAAGGTCTAGGGGAGACCGCCCATTACCATCCACTTCGCTCTCTAGTGATTGCAGTTCCTCTCTCAGATAGACCATAAACTTTTCATACGCAATTCGCAATTCTTCGATCCATTCATGAATGCGCAAGAGAAAGCGATCCATCAGACTAGAGGGAAGTTTTTCTTTCTCCATGACCCCACCATCATCAATTTGAAACTTTCACAGCACGGATGCAATCAAGAAGCTGTTAACTATGAGATTCTTTCGGTATCTATCTAACAATCAAGGGCTGACCTTCCTGCTTGATTTCTCGATCCAATCTCGCACTTGGTCTGATCGCACCGTAGATCAAGTTGTAACCGAAGTAGACCAAGAAGGGAGTATGACCAGGCACTCTCTTGGATTTCATGGTTTGGAGCAAGCTCAGCTTTCCTTTCACTTGGCACGAGACACCGTACGCTACACAGAAGAACACAAGCTTTGTGAATGAATTTAACATATTGACATTTCCACATTAGACTGATTCAATGGAGAAAGCAATGCCCTTGAGGAGAGCACTTCCTTCAGTTTAGCAATCAATTAGATCCCGACTGCCTTAGCCTTGATGAAGCATAGCTTGCCGTTTGATGCTACTCTTGGGAACATTGAGACATCGACTTTAAAGCATCTCGTAGTTGATCGGTACTGCCATCAACAGTACCAACATGGACAAGGACTGCTGAGCATGGATAGAACGAGAGTCGAACTCGCGACTCAATCACTCTTTTTGTTTGGAAGATCATTCGTTCTTCACTCTCTTGCTTTTTTTTACCCGCGGGGAGCGCAGCAACCAAGGTGCATATTATCATATAGAAACAAGTGAAGCGTAGCGATTCGTACTACCGGAAAAGTTTAGCTAACCGGCAGGCAATAGAGTCCGCCGATAGGCGCAAGCAAAGCGTAGCGAATCACATAGATAAGCCGCTTACGCCTAAGAAATAGGCGTAAGGGCGGGCGAAGGGGATGGATGTCTGAGCGGTTGAAAGAGTCGGTCTTGAAAACCGAAGTATTGATAGGAATACCGGGGGTTCGAATCCCTCTCCATCCGCGAGGTCATAAGTTGATAAAGGGCATCTGAACGTAACGCTTCCTAGAGGACTCTTTCTTTGACTTTCAGTCTAGTGCCAATTATGTTATGTATTAAAAAAAAAAAAATGATCTTAACATATATAGCGTCAGATGTTATGAAAGTAAGGCGATCTCCGAAAGCGAAGAAATGAAATCAAAGCGCATTGGAATCATCGAGCATATAGAATGTGTGCCGCGAGTGATCCGTCCGCGCAAAGGCAGAATAGCGGATTGGCTTGTCTTGCCTCTATCTTCCGGGGACTCCTAGGCTCTTTCAATTGGACTTGTCTCGCTTAACTCGTCGAGTAGTGACTCTCCCGGAATGAAGATCTGTTCGATCAGTATCCCGAAAAATCCTTAGAATGAGTAGCTCCTAGCCCCTGCTTCTATCATTGGTGCTATCATCGTATTATAATCATTCCCGCAGGACCTCTTTCTATCAATTGAATAAGAGAGAGGGTAGAAAAGAAGGGGATGGATGGCTGGGCCATGAGAAGGAACGCTAGCTAGATTCTTAACACACACATGCAAGTCGGACGGGGGGAAGAAGCGGGGTAGAGTAATTGGAAAACTCATTAGGCTCATGCCCTGAAGATTACAGGTTCGAATCCTGTCCCCGCCTAAGAACTCTTAGTTTTCATTTTGGGATTTGTTGTTTTTTCGGGAGGGAACAAGAGAATGAGGTTTGTTTCATTTTTAAAGAAATGCTTACCAAAGGAAGACAGGTTGGTTCGAGAACCCCTTGGTCAAAGGGAAAGAGGGGTCCTGATTCCGGGACGGAGCCGTATGACGCGAGAGTGTCACGTACGGTTCCTTTGAGAAGGGTGTGATACCACCACCTATCAGGCCCGACGAGCGGTCCACGGAGCTGCATCCTTACTCACCTGGTCTATGCACATCGCTTTCTCCAGGAGGTTGGCCGCCTATCCTAGATCTTCCCATTTCCAAGAGGATCCCGGGCTCGATCTGGTTTAGTATCAAGGTGATTCTCTTTCTCTTTCTATATATATGGGTCCGTGCAGCATTTCCACGATATCGTTATGATCAATTAATGGGACTTGGCCGGAAAGTGTTCTTGCCTCTATCATTAGCTCGGGTAGTCGCCGTTTCTGGTGTTTTAGTCACCTTTCAATGGCTCCCTTAATTATGTGCGAGGAATTGCTCTATTGAGTAATGGGAAGCGGGCTACTCCCCGAAAATGTCCATAGTTGGTTGGGGATTCATTCGCTTTTAGTAAGGCGAATCTTATAAAAGAATATATTTTCAGTTATCTTTTGAACCAGGAACTACGCGCAAATTCTCATAAATAAAGAGAGAATTTCAATCCATTTGCTGTCTCCTCCGCTACCGCTCCGCGGGGTAAACATTACGAAATGAGTCAGGTTCAGTTCTTCCTATAGCTGCGACCTATCTCATATTGGGGAGAAGTGTACCGCTCTCGATCAAAGTCAAAATTTCATAAGAGAATCAAGCTAAAGGTTCTACTTATGGTTGTTCTACTTATGGTTCTAGTTCAATCCCAATTTCATTTCATATTGCATTCGTGGCTGGAACAAGAAAGCGGTGGAGCCAAATAAAGTCATAAATCCAGCCACTTTATTTAGCTCGTTATATACGAGAAATCAAAGCCCGTCAAAGCATTCCTTACCGACGGGTCTACAGGGCAATTCGCAACTATGAATTGTTCATTGATTTTTTTTTTAATACTAATAAAAAAAGGCGTATATTTCAGGTCGATTAGAAGGCGCTTCCCATACTTGCTTGCTGAAAATCAAAGAAAGAAGGTCCATTTTCCCACATAGTTCGTCGGTCAAACCAACGATTTCTTCTCAAAGTAATAGAGAGATCTTTTTCTAGTTAGACTTCTATCAATGCAATGAAAGAACCATCCCTTCCTATTTCTTTGTCTTGTCAGATAGAGAAACCCCAAAGAGCCCCTCTTAAGGGGGTGGGGGTGAAGGGGGGTTTACATACAACTGAGGCAAAGTGCTTTATGATTGAATCTCAAAGGCATTCTTTTCATTTGGTAGATCCAAGCCCATGGCCTATTTCGGGTTCACTCGGAGCTTTGGCAACGACCGTAGGAGGTGTGATGTACATGCACTCATTTCAAGGGGGTGCAACACTTTTAAGTTTGGGCCTTATTTTTCTCCTATATACCATGTTTGTATGGTGGCGTGATGTTCTACGCGAATCCACGTTAGAAGGACATCATACCAAAGCCGTACAATTAGGACTTCGATATGGTTTTATTTTGTTCATCGTATCGGAGGTTATGTTCTTTTTGACTTTTTTTTTTGCTTTTTCTCACTCGTCCTTGACATCAGCATTCAATAACGAAAGTATTTGGGCCCTCTTCTTCACAATTGCTCCTTGTGATGCGGCGGGCCCTATGATGGGCGTCTCCCTGGAAGAGATTCTTCCGGTTAGGGAACGCCTACGAGATTACTTTCAATCCCTAAACGTTCTCGACTTCCCTCCTAGTGAGTCTTTTCTTTCCTCCACACTAGAAGGCTTAGATATTCGACCTGGTACATCTAGGACCCGTTTAAGCGCTCTCCGTCATATAACGGAAGCGTTGATTCAGGAACGGGGGAACGGCCCGCCGCCATATGGTTGGGCCAGGGGAATTCTCAATCTACAAAGTCGGATGGAGGGGTGGGAGTAGGGGCTTTTTGATTTCATTCGTATTTCGATTCTGTTAACATTTTTCTATTTGAATCATAATTTGTGGGGCAAAACCTCACTCACATCAAAAAAAGGAAAACTCAGTTCAGAGGACACCGGGACGCTTTCCAAGTATCTTCGGGATAGGCCAGTTTCCGATGTGTCTGTCCGAACAGTAAAGGAAAAAATCTCTCTTTTTTTTATGACAAATCTGGTTCGATGGCTGTTCTCTACTAACCACAAGGATATAGGGACTCTCTATTTCATCTTCGGTGCCATTGCTGGAGTGATGGGCACATGCTTTTCAGTACTGATTCGTATGGAATTAGCACGACCCGGCGACCAAATTCTTGGTGGAAATCATCAACTTTATAATGTTTTAATAACGGCTCACGCTTTTTTAATGATCTTTTTTATGGTTATGCCTGCGATGATAGGCGGATTTGGGAATTGGTTTGTTCCAATTCTGATAGGTGCACCTGACATGGCATTTCCACGATTAAATAATATTTCATTCTGGTTGTTACCCCCAAGTCTCTTGCTCCTATTAAGCTCAGCCTTAGTAGAAGTGGGTAGCGGGACTGGGTGGACGGTCTATCCGCCTTTAAGTGGTATTACCAGCCATTCTGGAGGAGCTGTTGATTTAGCAATTTTTAGTCTTCATCTATCTGGTGTTTCATCCATTTTAGGTTCTATCAATTTTATAACAACTATCTTCAACATGCGTGGACCCGGAATGACTATGCATAGATTACCCTTATTTGTGTGGTCCGTTTTAGTAACAGCATTCCTACTTTTATTATCACTTCCGGTACTGGCGGGGGCAATTACCATGTTATTAACCGATCGAAACTTTAATACAACCTTTTTTGATCCCGCTGGGGGGGGAGACCCCATATTATATCAGCATCTTTTTTGGTTTTTCGGTCATCCAGAGGTCTATATTCTCATTCTGCCTGGATTCGGTATCATAAGTCATATCGTTTCTACTTTTTCCGGAAAACCGGTCTTCGGGTATCTAGGCATGGTTTATGCCATGATCAGTATAGGTGTTCTTGGATTTCTTGTTTGGGCTCATCATATGTTTACTGTGGGCTTAGACGTTGATACCCGTGCTTACTTCACCGCAGCTACCATGATCATAGCGGTCCCCACTGGAATAAAAATATTTAGTTGGATCGCTACCATGTGGGGGGGTTCTATACAATACAAAACACCCATGTTATTTGCAGTGGGGTTCATCTTTTTATTCACCGTAGGGGGACTCACGGGAATAGTCCTGGCTAATTCTGGGCTAGACATTGCTCTACATGACACTTATTATGTGGTTGCACATTTCCATTATGTACTTTCTATGGGAGCCGTTTTTGCTTTATTTGCAGGATTTTACTATTGGGTGGGAAAAATCTTTGGTCGAACATACCCTGAAACTTTAGGTCAAATCCATTTTTGGATCACTTTTTTCGGGGTTAATCTTACCTTCTTCCCCATGCATTTTTTAGGGCTTTCGGGTATGCCACGTCGCATTCCCGATTATCCAGATGCTTACGCAGGATGGAATGCCCTTAGCAGTTTTGGTTCTTATATCTCTGTAGTTGGGATTTGTTGTTTCTTCGTAGTCGTAACAATCACTTTAAGCAGTGGAAAGAACAAAAGATGTGCTCCAAGTCCTTGGGCTGTTGAAGAGAATTCAACCACACTGGAATGGATGGTACAAAGTCCTCCAGCTTTTCACACTTTTGGAGAACTTCCTGCTATTAAGGAGACGAAAAGCTAAAGTAAAAGAAAACTTTTTTAAATGAAAGAGGCGAAGGAGACGAAAAGCAGCTAAGAACCTAACAGAACTTTTTTTTTCTTATGTTTTTATAATTAAGTCGCATTTTTTTAATTACATTCCACGCGAATCTAATAAAGTAAGTAGTTTCTTATATCCTAAAAGATAAGAGAAGAACTAACCTAAAGATTGACTCTTCAACTTGTCGTTATAGAACTGAGGAGGATCAATCCCTTAAAGAAAGCGAAAAGACTAGCAAAGGCGATTCGTTGCATCTAGGGTTCTGGCTTTAAATCAAGAAAGAATATGAGGCGAGGAATCCTGCAATATTAAGAACTTCCTCCAACATCATTCCATAGTATGCCTTTTCTATTTACTGTCAGATTGTGCGGAAGCTGGCCACTCGCTACGCCGTGTGCGTAGAAAAGCTCTTAAAGTTTAAAAAGCATAAAGAAAGTAAAGTAAGAAGGAAATGCGCCTTCTCCGATTAGAAGGTTACGGGACTCCTTTTCATACAAAATGGACTACGATAGGATAGGGAGGAATGGAATGAGAGACTACGAAAGTGAGTCAAACCCACAGAGAAGGAAAGAACTCAATCTAATCACTCCAGGAAAAGCAAGTGCACCTTTGAGAATCCGACTAAAGGTTAGGGGGATGGGAAGACAACTGCAAGCACATAATCTCGCTATACGAATGGTTCTCCACCCGCTTACACATCCCCTCGATCTCCTTACCAGCTGTCCGACTGGACGCGAGACATAGTCCGCCCTCAATAAAGATTGATCCCCTAGGGGCAATTTCCACAAAGAGAAAGTTAGGAAGAAGGGGTCTCCTCGTAGTGAATGAGGTAAAAAGAAAGAGCTTTATATACGAAAAAACTTTTCATTACGACCCGGACGAAAGAAGGTTAGCGACCTTACCTCATCTTTGGATTATATTGTCGAGCAGACAAGTCATTCAGCAATGAAACTTCCATTAAGTAGATTGACCGTTCACGAATCTGTCTTGAAGGGTGAGATCCTTATTGCATAGATAAGGACGTGGTGGCTGGTATTATCGTATATAAGATAAAGGTTGCTTTTTCGAAGTGATCCACCCTATAAGATAACTATCCGTTTCATAAGAGAATATGGGAGTAATTACCTGTATAAAAAAAGTTTTCTTTCTTAGTTGCGACTTTCTAGTTTGGCAGCACCTTAAAGCTAGAAATTGGAGTGTATGCTGTAGTGCGCTAAATGAGAAAATATCATTCCCATGGAATGTAATTTGTGGGGCAAAACCTCACTCACTTTGAACTTCGCTAGTCGAAGCCTTTGCTTTATCAATTCTCCTATTTTCGAGCTGAAAATATACAACTCATTCTATCACTATTACGACTAATAGTTGAAAGAAGTCATGCTATACCTATTCTACATGCCAAATCGTCTTCTTTTCATCAAACCTTCCACCAGCTGTTGATTCTCAGCAGCCTATTCTATCAAAGGTAAAGTTCGTATATTAGGAGTGGAATTCCCTAGCTATAGCCTTGAATAAAGTAAGATAGAGTGCGCTGTTGATGATACACATTAATGAGATTCCTTTAACACACCCTGAGGCTTAAGAAAGATGGCCATATAAGTGACTTCCTAGCCAGAGAAGAACAACAGGAGCTATACTCAAGGAAGTTATGGACTGGAATCAGAGATTGGATCTCTCTCCTCCACTCTGGGCTAGCAGACTGCTTGTTGTTTACTGTAGGAATAGATTAGTGGGATACTTAAACATCCAGAAAGTCCCATAGTAAAATCGAGCTATGAAACCGCGTATTTTTTCTTCTTTTCTGCAACCATGTCTAAGTTCACATTTGCTGATATGCAAAATCCTCTGTTTGTTCACCCATCTGATGGACCTCATTCAGTCAGTGTTACTAAGCTAGAAGGTGCAACTGATTACAGATCTTGGAGAAGGGCTCTTGAAATAAAGATCTCATCCAAGAGAAAACTGGGATTTCTCAATGGAACAGTGACAAGAAGCAAGGAGGATGAAACAAATGCAACACAGTGGGATGTCTGCAATGACCTGGTAATCTCTTGGCTTCATAACAATGTCTCTGAATCTATTAAAAAGGATAGACTTTTTATTAGTACTGCTGCTGAGATTTGGAAACAACTTGAAAAGAGATTTATGCTTACTACATGTGGTAGTTTATAGGAACAAATCCTAAACTTCTGTCTCTATACTCAGCATCTGTGCTAAACTTTGATTAAAGAGAGATGTGGGTGTGAACACCCCCTCCAAGCAGGTTTCGAGTAGCTTTTAGCAGGAACATTGCTAATTGAACCAATCCTATTCGCGGTGAACAGAGGATAGGGCTCAGCATCTCTGATCATTCCATACTTTTCAGAAAAAGCTTTATTCCAATTCACAGGATGGAGTCGTATTCTTACTAACTGTAGTTAGATAGTACTAAACCAAATATAAAGCATGCAATAGTGAAAAAAAAAGTCTTTAAGACAAGAACCCAGGAATTGATTGATTCGTCTTTTTTTCAGGAAATATTGGATTTTTTCGATATGTAAACTTCTGAGTAGGAAGAAATCGAAAGGAAACTTTCTTAGTTTTTGACCATCAGTTTATGCTGCCCTGTTTTGATAGGCTCAGATTCTTAGTAAGAGGTAGCGAACTCCGCATTTCGAGATGGGAATGAAAAGCCTTTCTTTTACTTACCCTTTTTCTTCTATTGAGGGGATAACCTGGTAAACGAACAAATAGGTGGTCTTTCCGGAAATGTTAAACAAAAGTTTTTCCCACCCGTGTAATCGGTTGGAGCGGGAAAGAGGATCAAGTCGTCGAATTGAATGGATTCGGGATTTCTATCAACATAGATTCAAATGAACTCCTCGGGATCAGAGTTCCCTTGAGGAAAAGAGCGAACACTCTTCCTACGCCACAACCTCCGGCTTAGGTACATTTCCTTTAGTCTGTAACTAAAGAAAAAAAAAAGAGGGGGAAAGACGTGAAAGCAAGCATATTCAGGGCATAAAGCCCTTCTAGGGCTAGGAGCCATGAAGTAACTAGGGCAATGCGAAAAAAAAAAGTACTCCCACAGAAATTAAGACCACTTTTTAGAACCTACCACATAGGGGAGACCTACCTCCGTTCTCTTTCAAGCTACGGAATGGACATGATCCCATGAGGGTCAGTTCATCCATCCATTGAATTGGTTAACGCAAAAACCCGTGTCGGAAGATTGAACCTGTCCCCGGGCTAGCAAAAGCAGTAGTTGACTCGTATTAAAGAAGAATAGGCCTCTGGTTCACAGCCTGACTTTATTTTATTCTAATGAGAGTCAGGATATGATAATTGAAGGAAGTCCCCTGAGATTGGGATAGAAATAAGGTTCAACTAGAATAAGGATATGATAAGGAAAGTGCTTGCGCTAGAGTCAGTCATTCCCCCTTTCCCATGCCTTTTAGGATTTACCGTGCTTTCTAGGAGAAGCAAGCCAGCTAAGCAACTAATCAAGTAAGCTAGTGACTCATTCAGTCCAAGGGGATAGTCCGGGGAGTTCCAAGGCTAGAGTAAGCAAGGTTCTTTCTCCCACGGGGAAAGGCAGCAGCTATTTTCTTAGTTACGTAATACCCCGTTTAATCGTCTTCTTCGCATCCTTCTCACAGAAAGAGAAAAGGAAAGAACCCCCGGTTCTAGACCTGGTACCGCTGCTCCTTTTCTCTTGTCTTGGGTTGGTAAAAGCGGAATCCGCCGATTCAGGTTTGAAAATCGAACCAGATCAAAACATTCAACTGTCGATGGAAAAACTTTGCCGGAACGTCAACCGCAAACGAAGGATGGCCAGGCCCCGGTTCCCGGGGTTAGAGTATTCCCTATTATGAGCCTACTCAGAGCAGAACTAAACTAGTTGATTTTCTTTTGCCTATCGGCCGGCCGGCTTTAAGCAACCTTCGCATTTTCTGCTGAGATCCCAAGTCTCCAAGTGGGCCCTCTTGGCCACTCACGACCTTGGCTTTTTAGAGAATCCCGCTCCTGTGTCGTAAGACTTGTAGCTTGGCAGTCTACCGGGTGGGTTTGTTTCTCTTTCCAGTTTCGAGTGTCTTCTTGGATAGTTATAGCGGCCCATAGGCGCGAGATGTACCTTGTGGGGGGGGGGGCGGCGGTCCCCTGGACATAGTCCTTTTAGGCAGTGGCCGTTTAGTCCATGGTCCATTGGATGGTCGGTGCAAGGCCAGAAATTGGAACACATTGATTCCGCTCGTTCCCGTCCTTCGCTTCAGGGCCTGTCCCTCGGTGTGGTCAGTACTCTATACTGTCGGGCAGCGAAGCTTACACTTGTTCACTAATTATTACGGTTCACCAGGGCCTCTTTCCTCCTCCCTTTTCTGCTCACTCGTAGGGGTCTGGACCCCCACAAAGGGGGAGGGAGTCGACTGAACATCTCAGCCATTGGCGGGAATTTCGCCCACATCCGATCCCCAATTCTTCTTCACCCCGGATGGTCGTGTTGAGTGAATTGTGACCTCGTACGATCGTGTCGGGTGAGCAAGAGCCCCTTCGTCACAGTCTTTACTTATGGGCTAACAGGTCACACTTTGGCCAAGTATCCTACAAAGAGACTCCCGAAAGCCAGAAGTATTAAAGGAATGGCCATAGGAATGGGCGCATCATGACATCGTAAGATGTCTCGCCCGAATGAATTAGTTGGTACTAGAAATGTTAGAAAAAGTAAACGAAAAGAGTAATAAGAAGTGAAAAGGACAGAGACACTTCCCAACCAGAAAGCAAAGTTCCCACTGATGGTATACTTAGTGTAAGCGAGCTCTAAGATCACATCTTTGGAATAAAATCCAGTTAGAAAAGGAAATCCAATTAGAGATAAGCT